CCTATATGTTGTTATAATTGAAATTGAAAAGAAAAGAATTCAAAATCGATACTGATTACTTGTGTATCAATTGAATTTTCTTATGTCATTAAGGAAATACAATTTTAGATCCAAATCCAAGAATTGTTTATGAATTCACAGTCAATAGTTAATGGTTCCAACTTGCTCTGAGTTTTTCATTCTGTGACTGAAAATCCACATTTCTTTTCTCTTTAAATAGAAAAGAAAAAGGGAAGTTTTTAGGCGTTGTATGTTTTGAGATACTATACAATACAATCAATCGAAGGGAATCAACTGGATTCAATCAAAAAAAAGGTTCAGTAATCCCCCAAAAAGGAAATATTTCTATCTATTTTGTATCGTTTTGGCGGCATGGCCGAGTGGTAAGGCGGGGGACTGCAAATCCCTTTTCCCCAGTTCAAATCCGGGTGTCGCCTGATCAACAAAAGACTTGGAATCCCTTATTCTGCTGATAGAACTCGCAGAATTTTTGACCAGCAGAAGCAGAGGAAAAGGACTAGGCCTGTCGATACTTGCTTTATTTGAAGAATCTGGAGGTTCTATTCTATATCTATAAAGGGCTGTAAATCCTTGCGCCTAGGATCCAAGGAAAGATTATAGTATAGGAAAGGCTATCAAGACTTCCTGAATCCCTTACACTACTAGCGTAGTGTCTACTGACTGAGTCTTGAATTAGATTGGATAGTCGGGATGGGGAATCCAATTTAAATTTTTTAGTAGTTGTAGAAAGAGCAGAAGATACTTTGTATACAAACTCACGAGAGTATCTGAGTGCTCAGACATTCAATCAATATTAGGTTGGATGGATAATTGGCTTTTTTTTTTTTATAGAGTCAAAAAATTTGAACAACAAAATTCTTTTTTTTTATATTATACCTATACCCCCAGTCAAAAATGTAATAGACTGTCTCCCGATTGTCTCATAGAGACAATCGGGAGACAGTAAGGATTAGATCAAACAGGAGATAGAGGTATGTAATAGATAATACTCTATCTTGATTGTATATTGTTATGCCTTTTGTTTATGAAGGGCAACAAAGGAAACAATAGGTCTTATAATTACTACATGTTCCATTAGTAACATTTCCTTGATACTTCCAAGAGAGTAACTGCGTATCTTGCTTGTGCTTAATGCTTCCCAATTCTACCAGAAATCATATAGGAACTTGTTATGAGTAGATTTATTGGATTGGTTCATTAATAGCATTCGGTCAGAATCCCTTTTTGACTCTGCGCCATTGATTCCACTATTATTAGTGATCAATAATGAAAAAATTCCTTCATATTCATAGAGATAGGGGACATAATTCACATGGATATAGTAAGTCTCGCTTGGGCTGCTTTAATGGTAGTCTTTACATTTTCTCTTTCGCTCGTAGTATGGGGAAGAAGTGGACTCTAGAAGTACTACTAATTGAGTTGAATAAGAAAACTGTATTAATTGTTTCATAGATCGTTCTGCAAAGAATTAAAAAAAAAGAATATCTCCGTTTCAAAATTCTACTGGAATCCAGTAAAGTAATGTAATATGGAATATATGAATAATAATCTTTCAACAAACAAATATTTGAATGATTCCCATGTTCGTATTTTGAAAGTAAAGGGGATACAGATGATAGGAAATTTTTTCCAACCGAAGGAATTCTTCCTAAATATTCTATTTTGATGAATCGGCTCTTACCAGAATCATATATGGATATTACAAGGAAGAGCAACCGACCCCTCTTTTTTTTATTTGTTTCCCTCTTTACTGTTCAAAGAGGAAGTCGTTCTGTTATTACGTAGATACATACTTTCTGCGGGAGACAAGATAGACATAGTGGTTGTCTGACGAGGTACTACGCATAAAATCTTGCGTTGGGCGATTCACATATCACGCATTTCCCGTTTATACTCGTAGAAATCTTATTTATGCTTTATCGACTCACCTCATATTGTGGTTCAAGCGTTAAAAATCGGTGGGGTCTACTACTCCTTTTCCAAATCCGAAGAAGTTCCCATAGAACTCCTTGGATCATCTGGCAACGGCTCAATCAATTCTTTCTTTGGCTTTGGAATGCTAAAAAAGAGATGGATTACTTGGTTTTTTTCTTTTTATAGAATATATTACTATTCTTCCTCCATTTTTTTTATTCTTTCGAGGGATCCCGGGATCCCTATTGGAAATAATCAGAGACCTGGGAATTAGAACCGTAAGAGTAAAAATTGACATTCGATTGATTGATCGGAATCAATACAAATAAAATGGATGTAGCGAAGAAATAAAATGGGGGGGGGGTAATATGTACATGTGATATGTACATATTTGAAGATACATATTGTAGATTGATCTATAATACAGTACAACTTTATTCAATAATAGATAGTGTGGTAGAAAGGTTCATATTTTTCTTTCTACCATACTATCGGACTTCATATACTGCAGATTCTAGTCCGCTCATTCATTTAAGACGTGGAATTTGAATCCCTTTCATTCCTTCAATTATTGATAAGAACTAAGATAAGAAGTCAAGTTTCATTCAAATTAATCATTTTGACTGACTGTTTTTACGTAGATGATAAGTAAAAAAGCAGTAGGAACTAGAATGAACAGTGCAGTAGCAATAAATGCGAGAATATTTACTTCCATAATCTCATCGTTTTTTTACTTCGCAATAACTCGGGATCTAATCCCATAGAGATGATAAATCTTTCTCCTGTAAATTCAATGGGATGAATTGCATCCCGATGATATTGAATCAGATCAATATCATGAATAACAATATCTGAGCTATCAAATCGATTCATCGTCGAGAATTGAATAGTATAACATAGGAAGATCTTTTATCCATACTGAATCCAAAATAGGATCCTTGATCCAATCAAGAATCCCGTTGAATTTTTCATTCTTTTCCATTTTTTCTGTTCTATAACCTACCGTCTTTCTTTTTCTTATATTCTTATACTATACAATCATCTAATGGGGTATCCTCTAACCCGTCTTCCACTTCCATTAGTCACAAACCCAAACACAAACCCAAACAGTAGAAGTGAAATGGAAAAAGGAAAGCGTTAATTTTTAAACTAAACTCAGTTTTTTTGATGATCTAGTTTTCTTGGAAGAAAAAATGTGATAAAGATGGGTCCCGGTAGAAAAGATCTAATAGTCCGACAAATTCACTATTTTGGAATTTGTTCTTTCTTCGATGGGACCGGACCGGACCGTTAAAATCGGAAGAAAAAAAGATTATTCATTCCCTCGCTAAGAGGGGTGCGATCTTTGTTTGATCTTTCTTTTATCCTTTTTCCTTGGATTGCGACTGGGATGCATATATCAAAAGTTCAATGTGCAATTTGAATGAGATAGATTGTTTCCAATTAGTAATTGAGGTTACACAAAATCGGAGCTAGAAAAGGAGGTAGGTTTAATCTGAAAAGTATTCTGTCGGGGTAACAGGTTAAGTTCATTTTGTATCGTACAATAACAATAAACGAATCCAATTTGTGTATGTGCTCCCTGGAAACATATTGGTACTCTATTCCATGGATCAGGAGCTATCGAAAAAGCCAGACCCGTACTTGGAATCTTGAATATGGTGCTATCAACAATTGTACTAATCTACATATGTCTCTCCCCCATTAATTGGTACTAGTTGAAGTAATGTAATGGAATTCCTGTATTTGTTCGATGAGAAATGCGAAACAAACAAAAAAAAGAAAGAAAAAAAGAAATAAGAATTCCCGTTAAGAATTAGATCCTGTTCCTTGTCCCCCCCTCTTCACAGAAAATAAAGAGATGAATTGATAGATTCATCGGATCCAAGGTCGGGACTGACGGGGCTCGAACCCGCAGCTTCCGCCTTGACAGGGCGGTGCTCTGACCAATTGAACTACAATCCCAGGGAAATAAGGTGTACAGCATACATATTCTTATGATTTCATTCAAACCATTTCGATTTAAAATTTATAATTGCCGTGTTTGTTGCAAAAGAGACACGAGTGCTATATTGATATCAAAATAGATATGGACTTTAGTGAGAGCGACACGGATTACTATCCTTTGGTTATTGCCAAATCGATTGATAATCAATGGAAAAAACTCTTTTTTTCTTTCTTTACTCCTTTTCTTATACTTTACTTACAGATCATGACATGAATTTAGATCATTAGAAAGATCAGAATATGCGGGAACAAATAAACAAATAAATAGGGATAGGGATATAGCAGAAAAATGGACTCTTTTCTTTATTCCTATTCCTCCCTATCTGGTATTTCTGGAGGACAAATTGGTTATATCATTCTCATGATGGATCAGCGAATTATTGGGCCGAGCTGGATTTGAACCAGCGTAGACATATCGCCAACGAATTTACAGTCCGTCCCCATTAACCGCTCGGGCATCGACCCAGGAAGAATCAATTCTAGGCTTATTAATAATCCATGCCCAACTTCCTTTCGTAGTACCCTACCCCCAGGGGAATTCGAATCCCCGCTGCCTCCTTGAAAGAGAGATGTCCTGAACCACTAGACGATGGGGGCATGCCTGCCCGATCACCATCATACTATGCTCATAGTATGAGCAGTTTTTTGGAATTGTCAATATAATGTAATGGTATGACTAGATCTGAAGAATCTTTCCGGCTTTCATGACTCCATAAAAATGTTTGGATTCTTCATTCATGAACCATTAACCATTCTATATACTGATAATGATATATTTATTATTTATGTATTATTTATATTTATTTTTATTATTTATATTTTAATATTATTTTATTATTATTATATTTAATATTTTATTATAATATTATAATAAATATAATAAAATAATAAATATAACGAAATATAGGATCCCTTCAGGGAGTTATTTGTCCGACAGAAAAAAGGTTAAACCCCATTTCTTCAATTTAAATTTTCACTCATTGATTCATTCAGTATTAAGATGAGATATGTCTATCTCTATCTCAGACTAAGACGAAATTAATAAACGATAGAAAGTT